CAGCAAGAAGAACAGGAAGAAGAAGAAGAACAGGAAGAGAAAGAACAGGAAGAGGAAGAACAGGAAGAGCAAGAAGAAGAAGAGGAAGAACAGGAAGAGCAAGAACAGGAAGAGGAAGAGAAAGAAGAACAGGAAGAGAAAGAACAGGAAGAGGAAGAACAGGAAGAGCAAGAAGAAGAAGAGGAAGAACAGGAAGAGCAAGAACAGGAAGAGGAAGAGAAAGAAGAACAGGAAGAGAAAGAAGAACAGGAAGAGAAAGAAGAACAGGAACAGAAAGAAGAACAGGAACAGAAAGAAGAAGAACAGGAACAGGAACAGGAAGAGCAAGAAGAAGAGAAACAAGAAGAGAAACAAGAAGAGAAAGAAGAAGAGAAAGAAGAAGAGAAACAAGAAGAGAAAGAAGAAGAGCAAGAACAAGAAGAGAAACAAGAAGAGAAAGAAGAAGAGAAAGAAGAAGAAGAGAAAGAAGAAGAGAAAGAAGAAGAGCAAGAAGAAGAGAAAGAAGAAGAGCAAGAAGAAGAAGAGAAACAAGAAGAGAAAGAAGAAGAGCAAGAAGAAGAGAAACAAGAAGAGAAAGAAGAAGAGCAAGAAGAAGAGAAACAAGAAGAGAAACAAGAAGAGAAAGAAGAAGAGCAAGAAGAAGAAGAGAAACAAGAAGAGAAAGAAGAAGAGCAAGAAGAAGAGAAAGAAGAAGAGCAAGAAGAAGAAGAGAAAGAAGAAGAGAAACAAGAAGAGAAACAAGAAGAGAAACAAGAAGAGAAACAAGAAGAGCAAGAAGAAGAGAAAGAAGAAGAGCAAGAAGAAGAAGAGCAAGAAGAAGAGAAAGAAGAAGAGCAAGAAGAAGAGAAACAAGAAGAGAAAGAAGAAGAGCAAGAAGAAGAGAAAGAAGAAGAGCAAGAAGAAGAAGAGAAACAAGAAGAGAAAGAAGAAGAGAAAGAAGAAGAGAAAGAAGAAGAGAAAGAAGAAGAGCAAGAAGAAGAAGAGAAACAAGAAGAGCAAGAAGAGCAAGAAGAAGAAGAGAAAGAAGAAGAGAAACAAGAAGAGAAACAAGAAGAGAAAGAAGAAGAGCAAGAAGAAGAAGAGCAAGAACAAGAAGAGAAAGAAGAAGAGCAAGAAGAAGAGCAAGAAGAAGAAGAGAAAGAAGAAGAGCAAGAAGAAGAAGAGAAACAAGAAGAGAAAGAAGAAGAGCAAGAAGAAGAGAAACAAGAAGAGAAAGAAGAAGAGCAAGAAGAAGAGAAACAAGAAGAGAAAGAAGAAGAGAAAGAAGAAGAGCAAGAAGAAGAAGAGAAACAAGAAGAGAAAGAAGAAGAGCAAGAAGAAGAGAAAGAAGAAGAGCAAGAAGAAGAAGAGAAACAAGAAGAGAAACAAGAAGAGAAACAAGAAGAGAAACAAGAAGAGAAACAAGAAGAGCAAGAAGAAGAGAAAGAAGAAGAGCAAGAAGAAGAAGAGCAAGAAGAAGAGAAAGAAGAAGAGCAAGAAGAAGAGAAAGAAGAAGAGAAAGAAGAAGAGCAAGAAGAAGAGAAAGAAGAAGAGCAAGAAGAAGAAGAGAAACAAGAAGAGAAAGAAGAAGAGAAAGAAGAAGAGAAAGAAGAAGAGAAAGAAGAAGAGAAAGAAGAAGAGAAATAAGAAGAGAAAGAAGAAGAGAAAGAAGAAGAGAAAGAAGAAGAGAAATAAGAAGAAGAGCAAGAACAAGAAGAGCAAGAAGAAGAGAAACAAGAAGAGAAACAAGAAGAGAAAGAAGAGGAAGAGCAAGAAGAAGAAGAGAAACAAGAAGAGCAAGAAGAAGAGCAAGAAGAAGAAGAGCAACAAGAAGAAGAGAAACAAGAAGAGAAAGAAGAAGAGAAAGAAGAAGAAGAGCAAGAACAAGAAGAGCAAGAAGAAGAGAAACAAGAAGAGAAACAAGAAGAGAAACAAGAAGAGAAAGAAGAAGAGCAAGAAGAAGAAGAGAAATAAGAAGAGAAAGAAGAAGAGAAACAAGAAGAGCAAGAAGAAGAGAAATAAGAAGAGAAATAAGAAGAGAAATAAGAAGAAGAGCAAGAACAAGAAGAGCAAGAAGAAGAGAAAGAAGAAGAGCAAGAAGAGGAAGAATAAAAATATGAAGAAGAAAAAGTTCTACAAGAACAGGAAGAAAAAGTTATACAAGAACAGGAAGAACAAGAAGAAGAAGAACAAGAAGAAGAAGAACAGGAAGAAGAATAAGAACAGGAACAGCAAGAAGAACAGGAAGAAGAAAAGGAAGAAGAACAGGAAGAAGAACAGGAAGAAGAACAGGAAGAATAAGAAGAGGAACAGCAAGAACAAGAAGAAGAAGAGGAACAGCAAGAACAAGAAGAACAGGAACAGAAAGAAGAGGAACAGCAAGAACAAGAAGAACAGGAACAGAAAGAAGAGGAACAGGAAGAGAAAGAAGAGAAGGAAGAGAAAGAAGAAAAGGAAGATAAAGTTCTGCAAGAAGAGGAAGAATAAAAAGTTCTACAAGAAGTTATACAAGAACAGGAATAAGAAGAAGAACAAGTTCTACAAGAAGTTCTACAAGAACAGGAAGAAGTTATACGATAAAAAGACTAACTTGTCATATAAATATTGTATTGAAATATATATTCTTATATGAAGAATATAAGAAATGCTTAAAACTTCGAATAAGTAAAAAAAAGTCCAAAAATATGACATTTCATGATATATATTATAGTAATGGGGGATTATGGGACAAAAAATAAATCCACTCGGTTTCCGACTTGGTACAACTCAAAATCATCATTCTCTTTGGTTTGAACAACCAAAAAATTATTCTCAGGGTCTACAAGAAGATAAAAAAATAAGAAACTCTATCCAAAATTATGTACAAAAGAATATAAAATTTCCTTCTGGTGTTGCAGGGATTTCACGTATAGAGATTCAAAAACCAATTGATGTGATTGAGGTTAGAATATATCTCGGATTCCTAAAATTATTGCAAAGGAAATCTAAAAGAATCGAAAAATTACAGATGAATGTAATCAAAGAATTGCAGACGAATGGAATCGAAGAATTATGGATGATTGTACAAAAAGAACTTAATCTTATAAATCGAAAACTGAACATTAAAATTATAAGAATTAAAAATCCTTACAAGGATCCTAATATTCTTGCAGAATTTATAGCCGAACAATTAAAGAATCGAGTTTCATATCGCAAAGCAATGAAAAAGGCTATTGAATTAGCCAAGCGGGCCCATACAAAAGGAATTCAAGTACAAATTGCGGGGCGCCTTGGGGGAAAAGACATTGCACGCGTCGCATGGATTAGAGCAGGTAGGGTTCCTTTACAAACCCTTCGAGCTAAAATTCATTATTGTTCCTATATGGTTCAAACTATTTATGGGGTATTAGGCATAAAAATTTGGATATTTTAGGCATAAAAATTTTGATATTTGTAGACGACGAATAGTCAACCTTTAATTAACTTAATCTTTACATTATACCCTTTGATAGAACAAAAAATGAGAAATTCTTTCATTCTTTATTATGGACAATCAAAAGAAGAAAATTTCTATTCTAATCCATTCTAAAAACTTAAATAAAATAAAAAATTCGATTGATTATTTAATGTACTTGCTATGCTTAGTGTGTGACTCGTTGGTTTTTAAAGGTCAATCTAAAAAAAATAGACGGATCCATACTATGAATGAATAAATATAGTAGAATTAATAACCAACTCATCGCTTCACATTATCTGGATTCAAAAAAGCAGTCAAGATATGATTTATTGGCCCTTGCATTGTAGGAATTGAAATATTTTTTACATTACATAAATAAAAGAAAAATGAATTTGATTTTTTTTTATGTATTGTAAAGCAAAATAAAAAATCATACAGATAAATGATAGGGTGAGAGAAAGAAAAAAAAAAAAAAAAAAAATTAATGATATATGATTCCAATATGCAAGGTCTACGAGTCATCTCGTAAAAGCTAATGTAATAAAGCACCAATAGCGATTTATTGATAGTTAAAATACTACTCATAAAACAAAAAATTAAGAGCCTCGAGCCAATAAAAACTGATAACATTGGCTCAAGAAAAAATTGCATTGGAGGCTTCATTGTAGAATTAAGACCTAACCATTAACCGAGAAGCGATGGGAACGACGGAACCTGTAAAGACATAAGATTCTATTGAAAAAAAATATTAATAATTTTTTATTTAATAGGCAGGATGGCGAAACGAACCAAGAAACAATCCATTTATTTTTTATTTTAAGAGGTTCGGGGATAACCCTACAAAAAAAGTAAATATTAAAAGAGTAAATATTCGCCCGCGAAGGTTTTTTATGTTATTGAATTGATATAAATTTTTAGTGATCCGATATCATAATAATAATAAATAGAAATATAGATTTATTAGAAGATTATAACAAAAAAAGTCTATTATATAAATATATATAAATTTTAGAAAATAATTATCTCAAAATTAGAATTTCAAATTATCTATCAATATTTCAAATTATCTATCAATCTAGAATTGACATAGAATACTTAGTTCTATAATAAAAAAATAGATATAAATTTCGAATAAATAGATTAGATGAAATCTCAAAGAATCTAATGATTCAGTCTATTACTCATCAACTATATGTATATTTTTCTAATTATTTCATTCGCAAGGAGCTGGATGAGAAGAAACTCTCATGTCCAGTTCTGTAATAGAGATGGAATTGTGAACCAATCATCAACTATAACCCCAAAAGAACCCGATTCCGTAAACAACATAGAGGTAGAATGAAAGGAATGTCTTATCGAGGTAATCGTATTTGTTTCGGTAGATATGCTCTTCAGGCACTTGAACCCGGTTGGATTACGTCTAGACAAATAGAAGCCGGACGTCGGGCAATGACACGAAATATACGCCGCGGGGGAAAAATATGGATACGTATATTTCCCGACAAACCAGTTACGATAAGAACCACAGAAACACGTATGGGGTCGGGGAAAGGAGATCCAAAATATTGGATAGCTGTCGTTAAACCAGGTAAAATACTTTATGAAATGGGCGGAGTACCAGAAAAAATGGCCAGAAAAGCTATCTCAATAACAGCATCAAAAATGCCTATGCGAACTCAATTCATTATTTCAAAATGGGAATATAAAAACGAAGAAAAAAGATACTAAGGAATGAAAAAAAAAATTGTAAGTTTTTTTTTTATTTTTGGACAAACAATATTTCTTTTTTTCCTTTTGCATTAAAATAACAGATTCTAAAAACAATATGATCCAATCTCAGACCTATTTGAATGTAGCAGATAACTGCGGAGCCCGAAAATTAATGTGTATTCGAATCATAGGTGCTGGTAATCGCGGATACGGTCATATTGGCAACGTTATTATTGCTGTGATCAAGCAAGCAGCACACAATTCCCCTCTACAAAAATCCGAAGTGATCAGAGCTGTAATTGTACGTACTCGTAAACAACTCAAACGCCCCAGCGGCATTATCATACGATATGATGATAATGCTGCAGTTGTCATTGATCAAAAAAGAAATCCAAAGGGAACTCGAATTTTTGGACCGATTGCCGTGGAATTGAGGGAAGTAAATTTCACGAAAATAGTTTCATTAGCACCTGAAGTATTTTAAGATAAAGCGTTAGAAAAGCATTATAAGATGAGATAGAAAATATCATAAAGTTATACTTTTTTATTATAGTATTTGAATTCAACCGATTAATCAAATTAATTAGTAGATTCTGTTTCACGTATATACCTTAATAATAACATAATGAATTAAAAAAATAATGAATTAAAAAAAAAAAAAAACAAAAGGACTATGTTGATTATATCAAAACTTAAAAACAACAAAAATTTTAGTAAAAATTTTTGTTTATCATGAGTAAAGACACAATTTCTGATATACTAACTTCTATACGAAATGCTGACATGAGCGGAAAAGGAATCGTTCGAATAGTATCTACTAATATCACTAGAAAACTTTTGAAAATCCTTTTACAAGAAGGTTTTATTCAAAATGTGAGGAAACATAAGGAAGGCAACAAAAAATTCTTGGTTTTAACCTTACGACATAGACGACATAGAAAAACGAAAAAAAAACAATATAGAGCTAGTCTAAAATTAAAACAAATTAGTCGACCTGGTCTACGAATCTATTCTAACTATCAACAAATTCCTAGAATTTTAGGCGGTATAGGAATTGTAATTCTTTCTACTTCGCAGGGTATAATGACAGACCGGGAGGCTCGACTAAAAAGAATCGGCGGAGAAATCTTGTGTTACGTATGGTAATCCTTTTGATATCCAAATTATATCCATTTTTTTTTTTGTTTTGTAAAAAAAAAAAAACAAGTCAGGGGTTTCAATAGCATTGCTGCTACATTAAATTAGTGGATACTTAAAAATAGTTTTCTTTTTCTTTTTTATATAATATCTTTATTTTTGATTCTATATTATAGAATCGTTCTATATTATAGAATGGAAGAATAGAGAATATAAAGAACAAAAAAAATTCACAAAGGTTTACTTACTGAATAACTTTCCAAGGGTATGTTACGGATTTCTTTAGATAATGAAGATCCAGTTTTAGGTTATGTTTCAAGAAAGACCTAACATCGTTTTGTTTTATACCACCCCGAAATAGAGTCAAAATAAAGGTAAGCCTCATTATAATTCTAATGGCGTCTAATTTAGAGACTACAGAAGAAAAATCCGAAAGATTTAGGTAATTTTTGAACTTCAATATATTTTTTTTATGGTGATACAATTCAATCAAGATTGAAAAAAAAAAGTCTGTATATTAAAAATTAAGGAACGCAAAATATGAAAATAAGGCCCTGCGCTCGTAAAATTTGTGGAAGATGCCGAGTAATACGTAGAAAGGGACGAGTTAGAGTAATTTGCCCTAACCCGAGACATAAACAAAGACAAGGATAATTTTTCTAAACAAAGAAAAGGACTATCTAAAGGATCTGAAAGATAAATACAAATAAAAAAAGATCTATTTTGACACGAAATGGATATATCCATAGGTCTCGGGCTTTTATTTGAGATAAAAAAATATGGTAAAAAAAAGGGTAAAACTTATAACAAGAATTCCTTGGCGCAAGAATCGTCGACGTATTCGTAAAAATGCACGTAAAATATCAAAGGGAATTTTTCATATCCAAGCAAGTTTTAACAATACTATTATAACCGTTACAGATGTACGGGGTGGGGTGATCTATTGGTCCTGTGCGGGCACTTGTCGATTCAAGGGCCCAAGAAAGGGGACACCTTTTACCGCTAAAACCGTAGCAGCAGATGTTAGTCAGGTAGCAATGAATCAAGGTATGCGACGAGCGGACGTCCTGCTAAGGGGCCCGGGTCTCGGAAGAGATGCGGCATTAAGAACTATTCGTCGAAGTGGTATAATATTAAATTTCATCCGGGATGTAACCCCTATGCCCCATAATGGCTGCAGGCCTCCTAAAAAAAGACGCACTTAATAATAAACATTGAAGAAATTTCAAGAGAAATAA